ATAGGAAAGAAAGAATAAAAAAAAAAAAAAAGAAAAAAGGAAGAAAAAAAAAGACATCCCTCCTTTTTGCTTTTGCAATTAGATTCTTTTCTTTCTATTTCGATTTATTTTATTTCATTCCTATTCTCCTTTCTCAGAAAAAGGGCCTTTAACCAAAGTAAAAGATTACTTCGTTCTTGATAGTTATTTACTTATTCAGTGGATAGGAACATACTCTGGATCAGAATCATGGGGAGTACTTCTTGATCATTTCTACGAACGTAAAGCCCCAATTCGAATTCCTTTTATGTACATAAATATCCTCTTGGATAACTTACATAATCTCAGTTACTAATCCTTTGTGTATCTTGGTCTTCCTAACCATCCACTCATTTTTGCTTTCAACCTCCCGTTGTGGAAATCCATCTATGGTAATAGACAGTCAAAACTCCATACAGTTGATCTTTTGAACCCGCTTCAAGCTATCATGACAATTCACCAATCTTGGGGTAAACAATCTCTATTGCTTATGTTTACTTTTTTCACCATTTGATTCTTGTACATAGGAAATGAGACTCAACCTTTTTACTGCAAATTTCTAAGCCGTTTTCTTTCACTCATATAACTATCTGGTTTAGTTCATCAACTCAAATGCTGAAGAAAAATGAAAATATATATATTCAATCAAATCTTTTTACCCCTGTTTCTAGAAAGAAAAGAATTTGGAGAAATTTTAGGTCTCACCGAATCACACGTAGAGATATTGATAACACACATAGAGCTAATGGTATTTCATAACTAATTGATTGGGCAGCTGCCCGTAGACCACCTAAAAAGGAATATTTATTATTTGATCCATATCCCGACATAAGAAGTCCAACGGGAGCAATACTTGAAATGGCAATCCATAAAAAAACACCAATACTAAGATCGGCTAGAACAAGGTGATCACCAAAAGGAATTACTGAATAACTTAGAAAGATAGATATTACTGCTATGGATGGTCCGATACTGAATAAACGAGTATCTCCTGTAGATGGAATAAGGTTCTCTTTCAAAAGTAGTTTTGTCCCATCTGCTAGAGCTTGAAGAATTCCTAAAGGGCCAGCATATTCAGGTCCGATACGTTGTTGTATTCCTGCAGATATTTCTCTTTCTAACCAAACAATTACTAGTACACCTATTGTGATTCCTAATACAAGAGTCAAAATAGGGACAAGCATCCATATGATCCCATAGACTTCTTTTAAGGATTCCAATTTGGAAAAAGAATTGATAGTCTCTATTTCTGTTGTATCAATTATCATTTCAACGATCAACTTCTCCCATAATGATATCTATGCTACCTAGTATTGTCATAATATCAGCCAATTTCATTCTTTTAACTAACTGAGGAAGAATTTGCAAATTGATAAAACCTGGGGAGCGAATTTTCCATCTCCAAGGAAAAACGCTCTGATCTCCTATGAGAAAAATTCCCAATTCTCCTTTTGGGGCTTCAACTCTTACATAAAGTTCTTGTTTCGACAATTCAAAAGTTGGAGAAGGTTTTTTACTAATAAACCGATATTCAAAATCATTCCATTCAGGATCTTTTAATCTATCAAAACGTCGGATTTCTAAATTTTCGTAAGGCCCTCCTGGAATTCCTTCCAGAGCCTGTTGAATAATCTTTATGGATTCTGTCATTTCCCCGATTCGTACTAAATAACGAGCTAGTGAATCCCCTTCTCGTTGCCATTGAACCTGCCAATCAAATTCGTCGTAAGACTCATAATGATCAACTTTACGAAGATCCCATTCTATTCCGGAAGCTCGTAGCATTGGTCCCGATAAACCCCAATTTAATGCCTCGTCTCCCCCAATAATGCCTACGCCTTCAACTCGTTCTAAAAAAATAGGATTCCGGGTAATAAGTTTTTGATACTCAGCAACCCCTGTTAAAAAATAATCGCAAAAATCCAAACATTTATCTATCCAGCCATAGGGTAGATCGGCAGCCACTCCTCCGATACGAAAATAATTATGCATCATTCGCATACCGGTGGCAGCTTCGAAGAGGTCATATATCAATTCTCTTTCTCGAAAAATATAGAAGAAAGGGGTCTGCGCACCAATATCCGCCATAAAAGGACCGAGCCATAACAAATGAGAAGCTATCCGACTCAACTCCAACATAATGACTCGGATATAGCTAGCCCTTTTAGGTACTTGAATATTGCCTAATTGTTCGGGTCCATTTATGGTTATTGCTTCTGTGAACATAGTAGCTAAATAATCCCAACGTGTTACATAAGGCAAATATTGTATAATTGTTCGGTTTTCCGCAATTTTCTCCATCCCTCTATGTAAATAACCCAATATTGGTTCGCAGTCGACAACATCTTCACCATCTAGAGTAACGATGAGTCGAAGAACACCGTGCATTGATGGGTGCTGAGGCCCCATATTGACTATCATGAGGTCTTTTCTTGTAGTTGGTGCAGTCATAAGTTTTTTACCGATTCATTCTTCCATGAATTACTGAAAGTGAAAAGAAGGTCATCAAAATTTAATCGAAACATATAAGTGAAAATGAAATGACTCTTCAAATTAATCAAATTAACGAGTTTTTGTCTCTCGAATGTCCAACTGATTAATTAATTCTTTATAACGTACTCTATTTTTTTTTGCCAAATAAGCTAGCAGTCGTTGACGTTTTCCCAAAATTTTCTTCAAACCTCTCTGAGATAAATAGTCTTTTTTGTGCAATTCTAAATGGGAAGTAAGTCTCCGTATCTTATTGGTGAAATTGAATACTTGAAATTCAATAGATCCTCTCTTTTCTTCTTGAGAAATAACCGAAATGACAGAATTTTTTACCATAAATGAATTTCCCCTTTCTTTATTTTGCAGATATGGATTTTATCAAATTTTATCGATCAGTAATAATAATGCCAGTAATTTGAACGTGCTATATAGACTTAATTTCTTTATGAACCCCTTATTTTATCAATTCCAATAAATTAATCAAATTTAAAATTTGATTCAGATAGGAATCCAAAAAGGTGGTAGGTAGATTTTTTTCATTCACAAAAGCGAATAATTTAAACCTAAAATCCTAAAATGAAGAAGATTCTGTTGATTCATTTCTATATCTAATCGATACCTTATTGATTTAGTATCGTCTACTCGAATTAGATTCGAATGAGATGTAAGACAAGGCATGTGTGCATTTGTTTGCTTTCAGATACTCTATACGAGACGGGGTATATAGTGCTATCAATTAATTTTCAATCGTGGATACATATGTATCCTTAAGATACTGAAACGGCTACCATTATTGGTATCAAACCAATAACGATTCATACAAGCTAAATCTTCTAATCGATAATTAGGCCAAAGAAAGAACTTCAATTTAATTAATTCATTTTTCTCGTTATAATTATAAAGAGGTTTCCTTTCATCCAAAAATTGACTCCAGTTTTTTACATTGGTTTCGTTGCAAAATACTGAGTTTCTATCGACGCCATTCCAATTCAAAGAATTAAAAAAACTTCGAATTCTCAATTCTCTACGACGTCTAGACCATAAAATATTTTCAGGAACAAGCAAATCAAAATGATTTTTGTCTGTATTTATTCTTTGAGTTTGCGGTTGCAGAATGAATTCATCAAAATTCTTTTTATCAACATATCTTTGTTCTCGGTATCTTTGATTAGTTTGGTGTTTACTTTTATGAACCAATGAAATACCTATGGTTTGATACATAATAAATTGTCCATTATTTTTTACAGACAACCGAATAGGTTCGATAATCAATACCCCCTTCTGCATCAATTCTGTAAGAGTTAAATTCTCATCAATCAGCATTATATCCAAACTCAGTTCTCTCCTTTGAATTGACGATATAGTAATTTTGGTTGGATTTATCAGTCGAAGCAGGAGACAATATACCTTGATATTCTCCATCATTCTTTGATTCAAAGCATCGTTCCATCTCAATTGAAAAAGCAAATAACGTTTCAAGAACAAATCGAGTTCCGCTTTCGTGTTGCTTTTGTATTGTTCTTTCTTTTTACCCTTCTTTGTGTCTGATTCCGGGTAATCTTTTTCACGATCGTTTTGCTGTTTTGAGAAAACTGGGCCCAGATTTCCTTTCTTTTCTATATCTGATCCACGCTCTCTTTCTCTTTGACTTGCGGGTTCTTTTGCTTCTTGAATTCGATTCTTTATTTTTTTATTTGATGGTAGAAAAAAGGTTTGTTTTTGGTTTTTATTTTGACTAACATTTGCATTTCTATTCAAATTTAAAAGAAGTAATTTGCTTGGTATAATCCATGGTTTTATTTTATATACATTATAAAGTCGTATAAATTCTGGGAAGAAACAAAAATCCAGATTCAATATGGGACGATTAAATATTTTTTCATTCATTCCCATCCAATCAAAAAAGACTTTTTTCGAATTTTTTTGAGTGTTTTCTGGATTTTGATGAATTGTAAGATAAAAAAGGCCTTTTTTGTCAATTTTCTCAATTATTTGATAATTATTAATACCAATTTTAGTATTTGGATTACTGTTGGTATCGATCTTAACCTGGGCCCCAATATCTCCTTTTTGTCTAAGAGAAAAATGGATAATTTTCCAATCAAAATATTTTCTATCGAGATTTCTTTCTCTATCTAGAATATTGCTTTTTCTTAGATAATTATTGATATGAAGATTGCCGGGCATATTAAAAAGGTTGGGTTTGGACGTGTTGGAATTATAAGAAATTTCGAAGTTCTTACTTACTTGAAAGGGTAATCTAGAAATAAATGAGTCACTTTTATTTTCATAATTAATCGATTTATATGATAAAAGATCATATCTATAACATTTTTGAAAATTATCTTTTTGGTTTGATAATGAATAGAGTTCAGAATCATTTTCTTTTTTGTAATGAATTAATTGGTCTTTTTCATATGAATTCCATTTGTTTAAATTTCGATTTTTATTTTGAGCCATACAACTTTGAGTAACCCTAGTTCGCCATTTTTTTGGCATTAATCTAGACCATCTAATCTGAGATAAATCGTATTGATAATGCCATCTTAACCAGTTTTTCCATTGATTGATTCTATAACTCTGAAGTTTCTTATCTTTTAAGTCAGAATGAAATATTCCTAGTGTTCTAAAATAGTCCTTTATTTTAGTCTTAAGTAAAAAAGACGTTCTGTTATATTGAAGAACAGATCTAAATTTAGACAAATTAATAACTTGGGTTTGTGCTAATTTGTAAAATACATATGCTTGTGACAAGTAGGATAAATCAAAAAAAATATGTGAATTTTTTATAGTCGAAATAAAGTGAATTTTTTTTTTTTTTTTTATTTTTTCTTGATTTATTTCATTATTGTAAATGTATTTATCAATCAATTTGTTTGTTGATTCAAGAAAGAGGTGTGTATTAATTCTGGGAATATTAATGATAGATAAAAATAGATCGATGTATAATCTTTGAATGAATAATTTTTTAAAATAATGGAATTTCTGTATTAATCGAGTATTTCTTCTTTTTAATATTTGGAAAATATTTTTGGGGGATTCGAATTTTTTAATATTATTTGTTTTATTAGGACTAATGTCTATTTCTGGAGTTACTTTCTTTTTCTCTTTTGTAATTCTTTCTATTTGATTTTTGATTGTACTTGTTCTATCAGTCAACTCCTTCATTTTAGTTTCTATCGGTGAAGAATTTGGACAATTTTCAGATTCAATTTGACTAAATGATTCGTTAATTATCTGATTACTAATTAGAGAATCTTTGTCTTTTTTCGTTTCATTCGATTCAGATATTTCTTTGAATCTAAATAATACACTTGGATGTATTTTTGAAAGTTCTTTTATTATTTTTTTTAGAAATAGAATACTTTTGATAAGCCATTTTTTGGTTTCTTTTGAAAGTCTTCGAAATAATTTTGTTTTTCCTTTTAAAACTTTTAGAGTGATAAAATATTTCTTTTTGAATTTTCCAATTTTTTTTTCGAGTTCCTTAAAAATGGGCTCAAAAAAGGAAGGGCGCTTTCGGGGAGAACCAAAGGGAAGTTCAGCTTCCATTCCCCAAATTGTTAAAAAACAAAAATCATCTTGTTGTTTTTTCTTTTGCATTAGCTCTCCACGGGAGGAGTACCGTTTAGATATATGCCAAGGTTTGAGACAAAAGGGAAATAAAATTTTGATCTGAATCCCCTCCCTCGCCCAATTTTTTGGAAATTCTGTTTCGGATAATTGAACACCATTATAAGTACATTTAATATGCATTTCTGTATTCCATTCCTGCAAATCTTCAGACCATTCAGGAAGTTGCAAGAATAACATACGCCCGAGATTTTTGGCTATTATCAATGAAGGTAATAGAATATATTTTCGAAGAATTGATTGAGTTACTAACATGTAACCTCTTATTATTTGCGCCAAAGGAATGTTATCCCAGGTTTCTGCTAGCGCTATCCGTGCTTGTTCCTTTCTTTGATTCTCCTCTTTTTTTTCCTTTTCTTTTTTCTCTTCTCTTTTTGTTTGTTCTTCTCTAGACTCTAGAATCTGGAATTGTCCCTCTTTACCTACCCAATTTCGAAAAATTGGTTTAATCAGTCCAGAGATATCAAAAGAAAAAAGAATAGAGGGGGTTATTCTATCGAGAAAAAGGGGGGAATGCGCATTTGCTTGAAATAGTTTCCAAATAACAGTTTTGCGCCTTTGAGCCCGCATAGAGCCCTTAATTATACCTCGCCGAAAATCTGGTTGTTGCGAATAGCTTATTAAATTCACTTCCTCGTCGGGCGCAGAACCCTTATTCTCCTTGTTGGAAGTCAAAATAACTATACATTTGGTTTTTCTTAAACGAATTTGATGATCCATTGATGCGCGATCTTTAAATTCACCCAATTGTTGGTCCAATTCGGTGATTAATTTATGTGACCAGCGAGGTTTTTTTTTACTGATTTTTTTTATTCCAATCGCTTTTTTTCCAGATTTAGTCCCATTAGGATCAATTGCATTGAATACAAATTTTACAAATTTCGTTCTGTTTTCTGAATTCGCTCTTCCCTGTTCTTGGTCTGAAAATAAAGAAAGGTCTTTCAAATTGAAACTCGATTTTGGTTCGTTACCAAATTCATTGATTAAAGTTAATAACTCGTAAATTTCTGTTGATAATGGTTTTTTATCAACCGTATCCACTTTTTGGTCAAATTCTTCGTAATCAGTATTCGGAAGAAAGATAGTATGAATCCGATTTAGTCTAACTCTCTCTTTAAAATTTTCTAGCGAAGGATTGTTTATGATTGAAGTTGAAAACCCTTTTTTGATTGTTCCTCGATATGGGCCATTTAACAAAGGATCATACATTTTAGGCACGTATTCTTTTTTAGTATCATCATTACACAATCTAATCCTTGTTTCGAGTATATCCAGATAAATAGATTCCTTGTCTAGAACTTCAAGTCGATTTAAAAATTCCTTATTCAGATTATTACTTTTTTCTTTGTTCGTAGAAAC